CTTATTTTTCTTTTTTATTATATCCATAAAGTTCTATATTCTAATCGATTAGATATATCTTATCTATTAGATATATATTAGAGTCTAGAAATGTAGAGTATATAAATAAATGGATATGGAATAGTTAAATTGGAGTATTTCAATAAAGAGAAATAGAAAAAATTGAATTAATAATTTAATAATTTTTCTAAAAAATTAGAAAGAATATTGACAAATATCAACTAGAATATATTTATTTATATAATAATAATAAAAACAAATTACTAAAAATATAATCAAATTCGATTTTTATTAATATTTCATTTTTTTTTTCGAATTTGAATTCATTTGTTTTTCGCGATTCTATGTTTTCAACACTAATATTGACAACAGTATTGAAAACAAATATAATCCGATCGTGAAGAAATCGATCGATTTCTTCACGTTACAGAGGCAATTTTTAGCAAATAGTGAGTTCGTTAAACTTTCTGTGATACAAACATGAAGTTCCTTTTTTATTTTATTTTTATTCAAGGGTAAATAAATAAAAAAAGAATTAATTTAATTTGAATAAAGGATACCACTCTTGACAAAGAAAAGGTTGGTCCATCTTTTTTTTTATTTACGCATCCTATTTTTCCTATTTTTTTTTTTGAAGGGGGGAGGGGGTTGCTAACTCAATGGTAGAGTACTCGGCTTTTAAGTGCGACTCCATTTTTTACACATTTTTATGAAGCAATTGTTTCGTCCATAACCTCGGTAGGGTTTGTAAGACCACGACTGATCCAGAAAGGAATGAATGGAAAAAGCCGCATGTCGTATCAATAGCGAATTCTAAAAGGATCTCATTCTTATTGGATCGGACCATTTTTTTGTTTGAATTCGTGAACAAAATCAGTTGGGTTTAAGTAATAAAGGGATAGAACTTGGCAACTCCAATTATAGAGAAACAAAAAGCAACGAGCTTTCATTCTTTTTAATCGAATGATTACCCCATCTAATTGGACGTTAAAAATATATTAGTGCTTGATGCGGGAAAAGCTTTTCCCATGAATGGATTATTTATTTTTGTTATGAGTCCTAATTATTAGCTATTCTCCATTACGGGGTGGCGATCAATGTGTAGAAGAAAGAGTATATTGATAAAGATATTCTTTTTTCCAAAATCAAAAGAGCGATTAGGCTGATAAAATAAAGGATTTCTAACTAGCTTGTTATCCTAGAACAATTAGGTGGAAAAAGCAAGTGGAGAGAATCCGTTCATCATTTTTTGGTATCTATTCATAATTCGTTTTAATTCGAATATCTAGAAATACCCCGTTTTGACTGTATCGCACTATGTATTGGATTTCCAATCCAATAAATCTTTGATCCCTTTGACAAAATGGAATTTGAAAAATGAAAGAATATCAAAGATATTTAGAACTAGATAGATCTCGTCAACAGAACTTCCTATACCCACTTATTTTTCGGGAGTATATTTATGGACTCGCCTCTGGTCATGATTTTAATAGAAATCGATATATTTTGTCGGAAAATGTGGATTATGATAAGAAATCTAGCTTACTAATTGTAAAACGGTTAATTACTCGAATATATCAACAGAATCATTTGATTCTTTTTGATAACGATTCAAGTAAAAATCAATTTTGGGGGTCTAACAAGAATTTGTATTCTCAAATAATATCAGAGGGTTTTGCCATTGTCATGGAAATTCCATTTTCCCGACAATTAAGTTCTTCTTTAGAGGAGGCGGAAATCATAAAATCTTTTAATAATTTGCAATCAATTCATTCCATTTTTTCCTTTTTCGAGGATAAATTTACATATTTAAAATTTTTTTCCGATGTACGAATACCCTATCCTATCCATCTGGAAATCTTAGTTCAAACTCTTCGATACTGGGTGAAAGATCCACCCCTTTTTCATTTATTAAGATTGTTTCTTTATGAGTATTGTAATTGGAATAGTCTTATTACTCAAAAAAAACTTATTTTTACTTTTTCAAAAAGTAATCCAAGATTTTTCTTGTTTCTATATAATTTTTATGTATGTGAACACGAATCCATCTTCCTTTTTTTACGTAAAAAATCCTCTTTTTTACGATTAAACTCTTTTAGCGTTCTTTTTGAGCGAATCTATTTCTATACAAAAATAGAGCATCTTGTAGAAGTCTTTTCGAATAATTTTTCGTCTACCTTATCATTCTTCAAGGATCCTTTGATTCATTATGTTAGATATCAAGGAAAATCCATTCTGGCTTCAAAGAATGCGCCTTTTTTGATGAATAAATGGAGATACTATCTCATTTATTTCTGGCAATGTTATTTTGATATTTGGTCTCAACCCCGAATGATCCATATAAAGGAATTATTTGAGAATTCATTTCATTTTTTTTGGGGGGGCTATCTTTCAAATGTACGGCTAAACTTTTCAGTGGTACGGAGTCAAATGCTAGAAAATTCATTTCTAATAGAAATTGTTATGAAAAAACTTGATACAATAGTCCCAATTATTCCCT